AAGTCGGGGAAAACTTATTGAAAATTCAGCTGTAACCTCATCTTCATTGGGGTTCACAAGGCTAATTCATTGTGTTGTTCAATGTAATCCGGTATTTACACTGAAAACACAATTGTTAACCTCATCTTTATTGGGGTTCAGGGTTTATTTTTAGCGAAAAATTGAATAAATCAGGGTGGGTTTATTAAATTTATAGCGTTTCGTTTAATGGCTAAAAGAAATATACTAACATATATATATCAGGATAAGTTCAAACAAGGCTAATTTCAGCGAAAAATTGAATAAATCAGGGTGGGTTTATTAAATTTATAGCGTTTCGTTTAATGGCTAAAAGAAATATACTAACATATATATCTCGGGGTGAACCCAACCAGGGTAATTTTACTGAGAACAAGAAAAAAATTTCGGGTTGAAAGATTTGTAATAGAAACTGGGTGGCCAGTATGATTTATCCTATCAAGATAACCCTTTTTTCAGGCATTCTATTTTAATATTTATTTGTAGATTCTGTTTATATAACATGGGACTGGGGGAGAAATAAATTTAAAATTTGATTTTTTTTTTCTAAAATTTCAAAAATTTTTTGGCTGTTAAATAGCTCAGTAGAAAAATACATACCACGAAAAAATAATTTTAGAAAAAATTTTTTTGGGGCCATTTTTTTGAAAAATTGGCGATTTAGAAAAAAAAAAATTTTTCGGAAAATTTTGAATTTTTTTTGCGTTAGCAAGAGAATGCTTAAGAATGAAAAGTTGGGGCAGTTTTTGAGATATCGTCCCCCGCGATATAATAAATATTCACTCCGTATACTAAATTAGTTATTTTCATTATTAATTACATGAAAGAATAGATCAATAATCTTCTTTATCAGTAAATATTTTTAGCACCATAAATCTACCTAGAATATACAATTTTCAATGAATCCAAATTTATTTAGTTAATCGGGTTGATATTATCTACATATTCTATAGGATCATTAATTCCGCTGTAACACAGGAGAAAAAGTAAAGTATTAAAGACTGTATAGAAGTAGTATGGTTTATTGACTCTAAATTTATTAAATTCTTATATATTATTATGGCGCTAATTTTTTCTTCTAGATCAATATTATAATATTAATATATAAATGATTTATATATATATATGTTTATATTGTCTTATTTATTAATAATAATTTAAATTTTTATATATATATAAATACTAATGAAAATACAATTTAAGAGTTTATTTCTATATTAGAAAATATACCATTTATATAGTAAGCTCTAACAACAAAAAAAAAAAAAACAACCTAAGTTAATTACTAATAAATTTGTTATACAAGGGTCAATACCAGTGTAGCACATTGATATTAAGTTTTTTTCATTGAAACAAAAAAAATCTGGTAGTTATACTTTCTATGTCATACAAAATTTTTTGTTCAAAAAATGACCAAAAAATGAAGTTAAAAGAAGCAATAATTCTGCTAAAACTTGAAAAATTTTTGATTTTTGAGAAAAAAAAATTTTTTTTGTAGCTTAAATTAAACTTAATTAAAATAAGATATTTTAGATATTAAATAAAGTAAAACTCAGCTAGTATATATTATTATGTTATATAATTGGATTTTTGATTAGAAACTGAATAAAAAGATAAATATTATAAGTGATTTTTATTAAAAATAATAAAAAATTTTAAAGGTGTTTTTTGCTAAGAATAAAATAAGTAAAGATAAAATCTTTTTAGGCCTTAATATTAGTATATGATTTTGTATTTGGGGAAATAACTAAATTTAGTACGATAGTAAAGGCAAATATTTAAATTATTACTGATTTTATTGGGGAATAATAGGTAATGATAGCATGTTTGTTAAGTAAATTTAAATCTTTAAAATTTAACAGGTTTACCTTAATTTAGGTTTTAAATGGGTTTTTATTTTACTTAGGCTAAAAAGTCTATTGGGGCTTGGCCCCAAGAGGAGTTAATTACTTTAATGTTATATATGAGATTTATCGATAAAAAAAAGTATTTGTCTTTAAATTTTTGTTTATTTGAAGGTTTAATGTAAATTTTTGTGTGAAAAAAGAGTTTATTTTGATAGTAAATTTTATTCAGGTGATTATATCTGGGGGTTACAGTAATTAGTTTTGTTTTTTCAAGTAATTGAGATAAAGGTATTAATAATAGCACAAACCAAATTTGTGCCAGCAGTTGCGGTTAAACGGATTGTGCAATAAAAATAGTTTGGAATGAGTTAACATAAAAAGAAAAGTTAATAAGAAAAATGTTGTTTTTTTAAGGTGAAATTTTAAAAATAGTTTATTTTTATTTATTTTTGGTTTGTGAGGCTTAGAAATTTTATATTAAAACTAGGATTAGATACCCTATTATAAAAATGTGAGTTTAAATTCCAGATTAGTAGTAGATATGTTCTTGAAAATTAAAAAAGATGGCGGTATTTTAGTCCTTTCAGAGGAACCTGTTCTGTAATTGATAGTCCACGATTTTTTTTACTTTTCTTTTTAGTTTGCATATCGCCGTGGTTGAATATCTTTATTGAGTTGAAAAATATTCAAGATTCTAAAAATGGGAGTAATTCAGGTCAAGATGTAGTTTATAGAAAAGAAGAAATGGGTTACAGTAAAAAAATTTGGTTGATGGAAAAATTTTTAAAAAGAGTTTAGAAAATGGATTTGAGTGTAATTATATAAAAAGCTATATGTAATGATTTAGGGCTCTAAAATATGTACATATCGCCCGTCGCTTTCACTATAAAGTGAAATAAGTCGTAACATAGTAGATGTACTGGAAAGTGTCTCTAGAAGACGAGCTAAAGCTTTAAAAGGAAGCATTTTAGTTACATTAAAAAGAATATTTTAATAAAATATAGCTTGAGAAAGAATTTCTTATTATAAAATTGTAAGGTTGGCGTTGAGTAATTTTTAAATAAAATATTCTTAGGTTTTATTATCGTTATTGAAAGAATTTATTATTATTATAGTTTATTAGTATTGTGAAAGAAAGTTTTAAATTATTTAATAGAAAAATTAATTTTTTGTACCTTGCGTATCAGGGTTTATTAAAAAAAATTTTTTAGAGGACTTTTCTCGAATTAATAAGAGTTATAAATATATAATTTTTAATGTAGAAGAATTATTATTAATATATTTATAGAGATGAAATGTCAGGCGTTTATTAAAATATCTAGTTTCTTTAGAAACAAATTTAATTTGATCTTTTTAAAAATAATTTTTTTTTGGTTAATTTTTATTTTTAAGGTTTAATAGTTTAGGGGATGAGCTTTGAACTAAATTTAGTAAAAAATTTAATTTATATTTTTATATAAATAGGATTAAAAGTTTTTATTTTAGTGTGTAATAACTAAATTTAAAAAGTTATATTTTATTTATATTTTTATTTACTTTTTTTATAAAGATTTTTGTTTTAATAAAATAAAACAAAGAAAAAATGATAAAATTAGTAGAGAAAAGAAAAATTTATTGAAAATTAATATTATTAATAAATGAGGTTAGATTAAGGAATTCGGCAAATAGGTTTTTCACCTGTTTATTAAAAACATGTCTTTTAGAAAAAAATTAAAAGTCGGGCCTGCCCAGTGAAAATTTTTAAATGGCCGCGGTATTTTGACCGTGCTAAGGTAGCATAATCATTAGTTTCTTAATTAGAAGCTGGAATGAAAGGTTTGATGAAAAAACTACTGTCTCAATCTAAAGTTTTTGAATTTTATTTTTAAGTTAAAAAGCTTAAATAAATATGAAAGACGAGAAGACCCTATAGAGTTTTATTTTTGTTTATTAAGAATATAATTTTAGAATTTTATTATTTTTTATTAAAAAAAATTGGGTTGGGGTGACTAAAAAATTTAAAAAACTTTTTTTACACTGAAAACACAATTAAGTGGTTAAAAATTTATGATGATCCTTTGTTAAAGATTAAAAGAAAAAATTACCTTAGGGATAACAGCGTTATTTTTTCTGAGAGTTCAAATCGAAGAAAAAGTTTGCGACCTCGATGTTGGATTAAAATAACTTTTGGTGCAGCAGCTAGAAAAGTTGGGTCTGTTCGACCTTTAAAATTTTACATGATCTGAGTTTAAACCGGCGTGAGCCAGGTTGGTTTCTATCTTTATATAAAAAAATGTTTTAGTACGAAAGGACCAAATATTTCTTTTTTGAAAAGGAAAACTTATTGAAAATTATTAAAGGGGGGTTGTATTGGCAGAGTTAATGCTATAAATTTAGAATTTATTAACGTGAATTTTTATTTACATATAACACTTGTTTGTAAAAGATACAATTTTAGTAATTTTTACTAGATTAATTCAAATTATTTGTGTTTTAATTGGGGTTGCTTTTTTAACTCTTTTAGAACGAAAGGTCTTAGGGTATATCCATTTACGTAAAGGGCCAAATAAATTAGGGGTGTTGGGTTTACTGCAACCTTTTAGAGATGCTATTAAATTATTTACTAAGGAACAGACTTTTCCTGTCATATCTAATTTATGAATTTATTATATTTCTCCTGTAATAAATTTGTTTTTTTCTTTATTGTTATGGATAAGATTCCCTTTATTTACTGTTAATTATAATTTTTCTTTTTCTTTGTTATTTATTTTATGTATCAGAAGGTTGGGTGTTTATACAGTAATATTAGCAGGTTGATCATCTAACTCTAATTATGCGATATTAGGAAGAATGCGAGCTATTGCCCAAATAATTTCTTATGAAGTAAGATTAATTTTAATGTTGTTATCATTTTTATTTTTAATTTTTGGTTTTAATTTAATGGATTTTATTTTATACCAAGAAAATATTTGATTTTTTTTTATACTTATACCACTAAGAGGTATATTATTAATTTCTTTATTGGCCGAAACAAATCGTTCTCCATTTGATTTTGCAGAAGGAGAATCAGAGTTAGTTTCGGGGTTCAATGTTGAGTTTAGAAGAGGAGGTTTTGCTATAATTTTTTTGGCTGAATACGCTAGTATTTTATTTATAAGAGCTTTTAGAGTTTTTGTATTTTTAGGGGCTAATTTATATAGTTGAAGTTTTTTTTTGAAGGTAGGTTTAATTGCTTTTTTTTGGATCTGAGTACGAGGAACTTTACCTCGGTATCGTTATGATAAATTAATATATCTTGCTTGAAAGAGGTTTCTTCCTTGTTCTTTAATATTTTTAAGGATATATATGTCAATTGGAGGGTTTACTTCTCTCCTTTTTTGTTAACTAATTTTTTTTAGTACAAAGTTAAAACTAATAGAAAATTGTTGTTTCTTTTTTATACTTTCAAAATATATACTTGTTTCAAGTTCATTAGTTAAAAAAGATTTTAGGGTTGATATATTATTATAATAATATTATTTATATATAATTATATTATATATAATTATATTTATATATATATATATATATATATTATATATATATATTATTTGTTGGTTTTGTTAATGATTAAAAATTAATTTATCTCAAATTTTAGTACATAAAGGATTAAAAATAAAATAAGAAAAATAAAGAATTGTTAGAATTTGTCCTATAATAATATATGGATCTTCGACAGGTCGAGCCCCAATTCAAGTAAGAAGGATGACAATAGCAAATAGTCTTCAGAATAAAAATTTATTTAGTGGGTAAAATTGATTACTTTGAAATTTTTGTTTATTTCTAAAAGGTAGAATATAAAGAATTGCGATACTTATTACTAAAGCTAGGACTCCTCCTAGTTTATTAGGAATTGAGCGAAGGATAGCATAAGCGAATAAAAAGTATCATTCTGGTTGAATATGAACCGGCGTTACAAGGGGGTTGGCCGGGATAAAATTATCTGGGTCTCCTAAAAGATAGGGGGCTTGAAGAGATAATAAGGTTAAAATAAAAGTTATAATTAACCCCCCAACTAAGTCTTTGTAAGTAAAGTAAGGGTGAAATGGAATTTTATCAATATTTCTATTTAATCCTAAAGGATTGTTAGAGCCTGTTTGGTGAAGAAAAATAAGGTGGATTATTACAAAAGCTGAAACAATAAAAGGTAAAATGAAGTGTAGAGCAAAAAATCGGGATAAGGTTGCGTTATCAACAGCGAAACCCCCTCAAATTCATTGAACAATTGAGTTACCTAAATAAGGGATTGCTGAAACTAGATTTGTAATAACTGTAGCCCCTCAAAAAGACATTTGCCCTCAGGGAAGAACATATCCTAGGAAAGCTGTTGCTATAACAAGAAAAAAAATGGTTACTCCTGAAATTCAGGTTTCTTTTAAAATATATGATCTGAAATAAATTCCCCGTCCAATATGAGTATAAAGACAAATAAAAAAAAAAGAGGCCCCGTTAGCATGAAGAATTCGAATCAATCATCCGTAATTTACATCTCGACAGATGTGAGCAACACTATTAAATGCTAAATCAATATTGGGGCAGAAATGTATTGCTAGAAATAATCCTGTAAGGATTTGAATACCTAAACATAATCCTAACAATCTTCCAAAGTTTCATATAGAAGTGATATTTCTAGGAGTTGGTAGGTTTACAAAACTTGAATTTAAAATTTTTACTAAGGGGGATTTAAGAAGGTGTTTTATCATTTTTATTAATTAATTAAATTGTTAAGAAGATTTTTGACGTAGGGGGCCATAAATTTTTCCTGTGATTTTAACGGATATAATCAATGTAATGAATAAATAAATTATAAGTAAGATAATGATTTGGTAAAACGGGTCAGCGAAAAATTTACTAAGGGTTCAAGGTTTAAATGTGTTGGAAAATTGTAAAAAAAAATTAATAGAGGTATTGAATTTGATATTAAAAATATCATTTAATAAAAAAATTGATAGAGTTCTTGTTAATAAAAGTATTCTTATTCTTCCTATAATTTTTCAATAATTTGGAATAGCAAATTTTTCGTTAGAAGCAATTCTTGTTATATATATAAAAAGAATAAGTATTCCTCTAATTATAATTAAGAATAATAAATAACTATATCAAAAATTTAGATAAAAATTTCCTCTTGCTAGGGCAGTTAATACTGTTTGTATAAACAGAATTCCTCCTAGAGCTAATGGGTGTTTTAAAAAAATAAAAGTTCAGGATAGAAGAATAATTAGTCTTAGGATTAAAAAAATATCAGGAAATAGTTTATTTAAAATATTAATTTTGGAGATTAAAGTAGAAAGGATTCTTTTTTTCCTGAAGCATTAAAAGGGGAAGAAAGCCCTTAAATTTAATTTACAAGATTAAAATTTTTTTTAAATTATTAATGCAATATGAAAAAATGAAAAAGTTTGTAAATTTATTTATTATAATTTTATTGATTTTCGTTTTAGAAATGATAATGATTAACAATTATTATATTGTCCCTGTTGTTTTATTGTTTTTATCTGGTTTATTGGTTTATTCAATGAGGTATAAACATTTTTTAGTTATATTATTAAGTTTGGAAGTAGTTGTTTTATCTTTATTTTTTATAGTTTTTATTTTATGCAGAAATTATTTTATGGAAAGTTTTTTATCTATTATTTATTTATCTTTTTCAGTGTGTGAAGGTGCCCTAGGATTAAGATTATTAGTTTTAATTATTCGGACACATGGTAGAGATACTATTATAAATTTTGATTTATTATGATAGATTTAATTTTGAGTATTTCTGTTTTGATAATTATATCCTTTGTTTTAAATAGATTTTGGCTAAGTTTTTACGGGGGCCTTTGTTTGACTTTTTTATGTTTCTTAAAGATTAGAATATCTAGAGAATTTTTAAATTTAACTTACGGATTAGGTCTTGATATGTTGTCTTATACTTTGGTGTGTTTAAGTTTCTGAATTTGTTTTTTGATAATTTTAGCCAGTTCTTTGGTTAAGAAAGAACGGTTTTTTAGAGAAATTTTTGTGTTTTTTATTCTTTTTTTATTATTAAGATTAATTATTACATTTTCTTCCTTAAATTTATTTGTTTTTTATTTATTTTTTGAAATTAGTTTAATTCCAACTCTTTTTTTAATTATTGGTTGAGGGAATCAACCTGAGCGAATTTCTGCTGGGGTATATTTATTTTTTTATACCCTTTTAGTATCACTGCCTATAATAGTTGCTTTATTTTATCTTTATAGAAAGTACAATAGTTTAGAATTTATTTTTTTTGATAGAAATGAGGGCAGAAGATTTTATCTTTATTTATGTTTAAACATGGTTTTTTTTGTTAAAATTCCTTTATTTTTATTACATTTATGGCTTCCTAAAGCTCATGTAGAGGCTCCTATTTCTGGGTCAATAATTTTAGCTGGGATTATACTTAAATTAGGTGGTTATGGTTTAATGCGGGTTATAAAAATATTTATAAGAATAAGTAATATAAATTTGTTATTTATATTTATTTCTTTAATTGGGGGGATTCTAATTTCTCTTGTTTGTATTCGTCAAAGAGATATAAAAATATTAATTGCTTATTCTTCTGTCTCACATATAGGTTTAGTTGTATCCGGTATTTTAACTTTAAGGTCTTGGGGTATATCAGGGGGTTTGGTACTTATATTGGCTCATGGGTTAAGGTCATCGGGTTTGTTTTGTTTGGCTAATATACTTTATGAGCGTACAGGTAGCCGAAGTTTTTTTTTAAATAAAGGAATAATAAATATTTTTCCTAGGTTGGCTTTGTGGTGATTTTTACTTTGTTCTTCTAATATATCAGCCCCTCCCTCTTTAAATTTATTAGGGGAGATTATTTTAATTTATTCAATCTTTAAGGTTTTTTTTGGGTTTGGATTTATTTTATTTAGAATGGTATTTTTTAGTGCTGTTTATTCTTTATTTTTATTTTCTTTTACTCAGCATGGTAGAGTAAGATCTGGGGTGTTTAATTTATATCAAATTTCAATTCGAGAGTTTTTATTATTATTTTTTCACTGGGTTCCTCTTAATTTAATATTTTTAAAGTCAGATTTATTTTTAGTTTGGTTTTAGTTTTTTTATTTTGTTTACTTGAATAGTTTAAAAAAAATTTTAATTTGTGGGATTAAAGATATAATATAATTTATTTTAAGTAATTTTTTTCTGTTTTATTTATTTTTGGATATTTTTATTTTCATCTGTAATTTTTTTTACGTTAAGTCTTTTATTTATTAATAAAAGTTTAAGATATTTAGTTGAATGAAGATTTTTAGACTTGTTTGGAGTTACAATAGAGTGTGTTTTTTATTTAGATTGAATGTCTTTAATGTTTATAAGTTTTGTTTTATTTATTTCTTGTTTAATTTTAAATTATAGAAGGGAGTATATAGTGGAAGATAAATTCTTAAAACGTTTTATTTTTTTAATAGTGATGTTTGTTATATCTATAATAATAATAATTTTAAATTTAAATTTAATTTCAATTTTATTAGGCTGAGATGGGCTTGGGTTGGTTTCTTATGCTTTAGTTGTGTATTATCAAAATGTAAAGTCTAATAGAGCAGGGATGTTAACAGCTTTATCAAATCGAATTGGAGATGCTGCTATTATTCTATCGGTGGCTTGGATACTCCATTATGGTTCTTTTAATTTTATATTTTATATTAGAAGTATTGGAAGAATAAACGGGGCGGGGGTAAGTATCATTAATTATGTTACATGATTAATTATTTTGGCAGCTATTACAAAGAGAGCTCAAATTCCCTTTTCTTCTTGACTTCCAGCTGCGATAGCTGCTCCTACACCTGTGTCTTCTCTTGTTCATTCTTCTACTTTGGTTACTGCTGGGGTTTATTTTTTAATTCGTATAAGAGAAACTTTTACTAGGGGTATAGAAAGATTTTTGTTATTTCTTTCTATACTAACAATATTTATGGCTGGTCTAGCTGCTAATTTGGAGTATGATTTAAAAAAAATTATTGCTTTATCGACTTTAAGTCAACTTGGACTAATAATAACAATTTTATCTTTGGGGGATAGGGATTTAGCTTATATACATTTATTAATTCACGCTTTATTTAAAGCTTTGTTGTTTATATGTGCTGGAGCAATTATTCATAACTTAGGTGATGTGCAAGATATTCGAATAATAGGGGGTTTAGTTAATTATCTTCCTTTAACTTGTGCTTGTATAAATATTAGTAATTTTGCGTTATGTGGGTTGCCTTTTATATCGGGGTTTTATTCAAAAGATTTAATTGCAGAGGTTGTATCAATAGATTTTTCTAGTTTATTAGTTTATTTTATCTTTTATTTTTCTATTGGGTTAACGGCTTCCTATTCATTCCGTCTTTCTTATTTTATTTTTTGAAGAGAAGCTAAATTTATGTGTTTAAGGGGGTTTAGTGATCAAAATAATAGACAAATATTAAAAAGAATATTTAGTTTAGTTATTTTAGTTGTTTTTATAGGAAGAATTTACTCTTGGGTTACTTTTAGGGCGCCTTATTTTGTTTTTCTTCCATCTAGAATAAAAATTTTAACTTTAGGGTTTATTATTTTAGGTGTTTTATTGGGAAATGAAATTTCATCTTTAGAGTTTTTTTATTCAAATTTTTATTTGAATTATATTAAAATTGTGCTGTTTTTTGTTAATATATGGAATCTTCCTTTAATTAGAACAGCTGGTTTAAATAAACATGTGTTGTTGGTTGGTAAATTAATATATAATACTTTTGACCACGGGTGGTTAGAATATTATGGAAGAAAGGGTTTATTTAGAGTGGTTGAAAAATTTATGCTTGAAGTGCAATCAGTTTTTGTTAATAATCATTTAAAGCTAATTTTTCTTTTATTTACAATTTATTTAAGAGGAGTATTAATTTTTATTGGGTGGTCAGTTTTTTAAATTTCTAGAAATTTTTTAGTTTTAATTTTTATAGCTTAAAAAGAGCATAGTATTGAAGATACTAAGGTAATAATTTATTATTTAAGAATAAATAAATAAGAAAATTAAAAAATTTAATAAAAATTTGAAGGAAATTTGTTCTTATTTTGGGGTGGTTTCTTTTTCAATAAATAAAAATTAAAAGAAAAAGTGTAGTGTTGTTCGGGGCCAGTCTAAAATGAAGAAGTTAAATTTTATAATTTATAGAAAATAATTTTCATTTTAACTATGAAAGAGTTATGTTTTTAAATTAAACTATACAAATTAAATTAATAAATTGTTTTTGTTTGTTAAAAGAATTAAAAACAGAATTTCACTGCTTAAGATTAAAGTTAGAAGCTTTTTCTTGGTTGTTCCTTAATTCTTTAATTGGGAATTATCCAATTTTTCCATTAACAGTGGAATACCTCTTCTTTGGTTTCAATTAATTAAATAAGGTTAATAAATGAAGGAAAAGGGGCTGGACTCCGTTTAATTAGTAGTTGGTATAAAATTTATATAAGTATTATTTTTATTGAGACAAAACAAGTAGTTTTATTTATACCTAAACAAACAAGGGCAGAAAGATCCTACCAATATTTTAAGTCGAAATTAAATACAAAATTTTTGTTTCTTGTTTTGTTTTGGGGACACAGTTGTAAGTGAAGAGGGAAACTGCTTGTTGTCTTGTTGTCTCTGCTGCGACCAATTTTATTTAATTTTAATCTAATGTGGGTTGTGCAATTAATTATAAATAGTGTTTGTGTTTTTATATAAAATAAAATAAGATAAACCCAATCAAGGTAATTTTTAAATGCAAATTAAATGTTTTTTTTAAAACTACTATCCTTTATAAATAAAATAATTTATATTTTGGGGCTGTAAAAGAAATATACTAACATGCATTAACAAAATTACTTATTTTAAATTAATTGATGGGTTGCGTGCGGGGGTTGGTTTTGTTGATTTTAAATGATGGGTGTGAGAGGGTTTGATTGATATCCATTTTATTTTATTTAATATTATATATATATATATATATATTCCACTCATTTAGATTTAAAATTATATTTTTAGCTTATTTGATTTTTTTTGTTGCTCAATTTAAAGATCCTTGATTTAGTTCATGGAATAGCCCTGCTAAAAGGATAAATAAAAATGTTCTAAGGCAAGTAATTAAATAAAAAGGGTTTGTTAATTTTAAAATTGTAATTATTGGTAGAAATAAAGTTAATTCTACATCAAAAATAATAAAAATGATTGCAATTAAAAAGAAGTGGAGAGAAAATGGAAGTCGGGCCAAATTTTTAGGGTCAAAGCCACATTCAAATGGACTATTCTTTTCTCGGTCATAAAAACTTTTTTTTGAGACGAGGTTAAGGACAATTACTAAAATGCTTATAATTAAGGAAATAATTAAACTTATAATAATGATAAGTATTATTACTTAAGCTAGAATTTTTCTAGATTTTTTAATTGGAAATTAAATATAATTATTATAATACTCAAGTTAATAAAAATAATATAAATTTATTTATGTTTGAAAGAAAAAGTGGTTTCTTTCTCTTTCTTTCTTGTTTTTTATTTTATTTACTTTTTAATTAATATTATTTTATTAATTTTATCTACCCCATCAATAAATTGAAATATAAAGAAATAATCAAACAACATCAACAAAATGTCAATATCAAGCGGCAGCTTCAAACCCGAAGTGGTGCAAAGAAGAGAAATGATTTTTAATTATTCGTAAAAGACAAATAAATAAAAAAGTTGAGCCCACGATTACATGCAGTCCATGAAGGCCTGTAGTTATAAAAAAGGTTGATCCATAAACTCTATCTGCGATAGTAAAAGGGGCTTCCAAATATTCATATCCTTGAAGGACTGTAAAATAAAATCCTAACAGCACTGTTAATAAAAGTCTTTGAATGGCTTGTTTAGCGTTATTTTCTAATAATCTGTGATGTGCTCAAGTGATAGTAAGCCCAGAAGATAAAAGAATAAGTGTATTTAGCAAAGGAATTTCTAAAGGATTGAAAGTTACAATTCCCTTTGGGGGTCAATTTATTCCCAATTCAATAGAGGGTCTCAGTCTTGAATGGAAGAACGCTCAAAAAAAAGCAATAAAGAAAAATACTTCTGAGGTAATAAATAGAATTATTCCTCAGCGTAGACCGTTTACTACTTTAAGAGTGTGGTGGCCTTGGAAAGTTCCTTCTCGTGTGATATCCCGCCATCATTGGTAGGATGCTAAAGAGGTTAAAGCTAATCCTGTTAAAAATAAAGTGTTGTTATGTATATGAAATCATTTAATTGTTCCTATAAGTATAGTGAATACTCTAAATGAAGTAATTAAGGGTCAGGGTCTTTGATCCACTAAATGAAATGGGTGGTTTTGTTTCATTTGTGATATAAATACAGTAAATTTATTTGTATTTATATTTTATTCTACTTCTCTAGAGTAAATTGTAGTTAAAATTGAGAAAACATATGCTTGAATGATTGCTACTGCTGATTCTAGGATTAATAGAAGAGTTTGAACTAAAATTAAGATATTTAGTGTGTATAAATTACATGAAGCACCCGAATTTCCTAGAAGAGTGAGTAAAAGATGCCCTGCAATTATATTAGCAGTAAGTCGGATTGCTAAAGTGCCGGGACGAATTACGTTTCTAACTGTTTCAATAATTACTAAGAAGGGTAACAAAGGTGAGGGTGCACCTTGGGGAACAAGATGAGCAAATATGTGAATTATATTATTAATTCAACCGAAAAGTATAAAACTAAGTCATAAAGGGAGTCTTAAAGCTAGGGTGAACCTTATATGCCTTGTTCTTGTAAATACATAAGGGAAAAGACCTAAAAAATTATTGACTAAAATAATAGAAAAGAGTCTTGTAAATATTAAAGTTCTTCCCTTTCATTTAGGTTCTTTAATTAGGATCTTGAACTCTTTATGAATGGCTGAAATAAGAGACACTCAAAGGTAATTTCAACGAGAGGGGGTTAGTCAAAATATTGGAGGAATAATAAGAAATATAATTAAAGATCTAGCTCAATTTAATGAAAGAGAAGAAGAAGAAAAAGTCGTGGGTTCAAAAGATGAAAATAGGTTAGTTGCTATCATTTTCAGTTTTTTGTTAATAATAATATTTTTTTTTCAGTTGATGGTGCATTTTCTGAAAGGGTTAAAGAGTGGAAATAAAAATAATAATTAACAATAATACAAAGAATAAATAAAACGGTGAAGAAAAGATAAAGGGTCAACCAATTTATTGGGGCTATTTGAGGAATTAAAAATTATTAATTTTTTAATAATTTTAGCTTGACAAGCTAACGTTATAGTTTTAACTAAATTCTTTTTAAAAATTTTTCACTAGGAGTAGATGTTAAACTACTATATATTGGTTTAAGAGACCATTGCTTACTTTCAGCCACCTCGTGAACTGGTTACTTAAAAAATTATTAAAATTGTTTTTAAAATCAAAGGAAGGTTAGTGATTATTGTTATTAATTCACGAAATAAATATTTCAGGGTTAATAGCTTCAATAGTAATTGGTATGAATCTATGGTTAGCTCCACAGATTTCTGAGCATTGACCGAAAAATAATCCGGTCCGGTTAATGAAGAAACTTGCTTGATTTAATCGACCCGGGGTTCTATCAATTTTTACTCCTAATGATGGGACCGTTCAGGAGTGAATTACATCTGCTGAGGTTGTTAAAACTCGAATTTGAGCATTAAAAGGAATAACTAATCGATTATCCACATCTAGAAGACGGAAATTGAAAATTTTTCTTTCATTAAATGGAATTATATAAGAGTCAAATTCTACTTTTTTATAATCGGAATATTCATAAGATCAGTATCATTGATGGCCGATAGCCTTTACTGTAATTATAGGGTTATAAATTTCGTCTAAAATATAGAGGATTCGAAGAGAAGGTAGCGCAATAATAATTAAAATTAAAGCTGGGAGGACTGTTCAAATTAATTCAATTAACTGTCCTTCAAGAAGAAATCGATGAGTAAATTTGTTAAATAATATTGAGATTAGTATTTGTCCCACTAAAATTGTAATAATAATTAGAATAAGTAAGGTGTGATCATGGAAAAAGGTTAGTTGTTCTATTACAGGGGATGCACTGTCTTGAAGCAGGATTGTTTTTCATGTTGCAATTTCTAAAAAAAGAAATTTTCTTTATATTTGGAGCTTAAATCCATTGCACTATTCTGCCATATTAGAATGAAAAATAACGAATAATAATATTCTTTATTTAAACTTAATTCTTAATTTTTATTTTCTAGTTTCTTACTGCTGGTAATTCATTATAGCAGTGGTCTCTGGGTGGTAAAAATTGAAGTCATTCTAAAGAAGAATTTAAATTTAAACCCGAAATTCTTTTACGTTGAGAAGAAAATCTTTCCCAAATAATAAAAATAAAATAAAAAATTCTAATCAATGAAATTATTCTTCCTATAGAAGAAATAATATTCCATATTAAATATGCATCTGGAAAGTCCGAGTAACGTCGAGGCATTCCACTTAATCCTAAGAAGTGTTGAGGGAAAAAGGTTAAATTCACTCCTACAAATATAGTGAAAAAATGAATTTTTAGGTATTTTTTGTTCAGGGTAATTCCTGTGAATAATGGGAATCATTGGACTAATCCTGCAATAATTGCAAAAACTGCCCCTATAGAAAGCACGTAATGAAAATGAGCTACTACATAATAAGTGTCGTGGAGAATAATATCAATAGAAGAGTTTGCTAAAATAACCCCAGTAAGTCCCCCTATAGTGAAAAGAAAAATAAACCCTAAAGATCATAGGGATGAAGGGTTAAATGAGATTTGGGTGCCATGAAAGGTTGCCAATCAGCTGAAAATTTTAATTCCAGTCGGGACAGCAATAATTATAGTGGCTGAAGTAAAGTAAGCTCGGGTGTCAACGTCTATACCAATTGTAAATATATGATGAGCCCAGACTACAAAACCTAAAAGACCGATAGCTGTTATTGCATAAATTATTCCTAAAACACCAAAAGCTTCTTTTTTTCCTCTTTCTTGTCCAATAATATGAGAAATTAAACCAAATCCTGGTAAAATTAAAATATAAACTTCAGGGTGCCCAAAAAATCAGAATAAATGTTGGTATAAAATTGGATCTCCTCCTCCCGCCGGGTCAAAAAAAGAAGTATTAACGTTTCGGTCTGTTAATAATATAGTAATTGCGCCTGCTAAAACTGGTAAAGAAAGAAGAAGTAAAATGGCTGTAATTTTTACAGCTCATGTAAAAAGAGTTAATTGTTCGGGGGTGACTCCTTTTGGGTGTATATTGATAATAGTAGAGATAAAATTAATTGCACCTAAAATAGAAGAGATACCCGATATATGGAGCCTAAAAATAGCAAGGTCTACTGATACTCCTTCGTGGGCAATATTGGAAGAGAGGGGGGGATAAACAGTTCACCCAGTCCCGGCCCCTTTATCAATAATTCTTCTTATAATAAGAAATGTTAAAGATGGGGGTAATAACCAAAAACTTATATTATTTAATCGGGGGAAAGCTATATCAGGAGCCCCTAATATTAAAGGGACTAGCCAGTTTCCAAAACCCCCAATTAAAATGGGTATCACTATAAAAAAAATTATAATAAAGGCGTGAGCAGTCACAATAGTATTAAAAATTTGATCGTCCCCAATTAACCTTCCAGGGGTTCCTAATTCTGTTCGGATTAATATTCTAAGAGATGTACCGACTATCCCCGCTCAGGCCCCGAAAATAAAATATAAAGTACCAATATCTTTGTGGTTAGTGGAAAAAAGTCACTTATTCGGTAAGGCAAAATGGCTGAAGTTTAAGCGATAAATTGTAAATTTATTAATGAAAGTTAATTTTCTTTTGTCAAATGATAAAAAATTAAGGAAAAAGCGGCTAAGATTTATTTATAAAGGTGCTTGTGGGGGTTTTTAACTTAATTATTTTCTCCCCTTTTATTATTAAAAGAAGTAATTATATAGTCTAGAAAGGATACTGAATTGCAATTTCAGGGGGAGTTTTAAAAACTTATAATTTATAATAGATAGAGTTAAAATAATGAGCATCTTAATAAAGAAGATAAGAATTAGGTCTGCCGGGCCTATCTTTAACTTTGAAGGTTAAGAGTTTTTTTAACTTAAATTCTTTTTAAATAATTCTATTAATGGAAAAACAAAGGATTAAACTTCTAAGGTTTAAGAAAGTAATCAAGGCTCTAAAAAAGTTAGGTTTGTTGAGATAAAAAAATAAATTTTCTGATATTCTTAGAGTTAATCTTCTAAAGGTTAGTCGAGTATAGAAAAATAAAGCTAGAAGTGTAAATAAAATTATTAGAATTGTTACTGAGTATAATTTGTTGATAATTGCTTCATTAATGGTAATTCATTTAATGAAAAATCCAATAAAGGGGGGGAGTCCTCCTAAGGAAAGGAAGTTTATTATGAAGAAAAATTTTATTGTTTTGTTTGGAGATATCTTATTAATTTGGTTTGTAAAATAAATTTTATTTAAATTTAGTAAAAAGATAATGTTTATATTAATAAAAGAGTAGATAATAAAATAGATTAATCATGAGTTTAATGAACAGTTAAGATTCATAAGAAGTCAGCCAATGTGATTAATCGAGGAAAATACTAGAAGTTTTCGTAAACAGGTTTGATTAATACCATTTAATCTTCCTATTAAAGTAGAAAGGATGATAAAAATTCTTATATATATTGATGAAAAGAAAGTGTAGAATAAAAGAATCGAGGGCCCAATTTTTTGTCAAGTTAAAATAATAAAATTTAAGTTTCAAGAGATTCCACTAACAATTTCTGGTAATCAGAAATGAAGGGGTGCGGCACCTATTTTTATAAGAAGCGCTAAATTTAATAGGGGTGCAGATATATTTGAAACCTCAAAAAGGTTTCTTTTTAGGTTTGAGAAAAGCAAAATTGAAAAGATTATAACTGCGGATGCAAGGGCTTGGGTTATAAAGTATTTTAAGGTAGCTTCTGCTGAATATTTATTATTAAAATTTTTTATTAAGGGTATTATGGAGAGAAGGTTAATTTCTAAACCTATTCAGGCTGTAAATCATGATGTAGAAGAGATTGTAATTAGAGTTCCTGAAATTAAAGTGAAACTAAAAAGGATTTTATAAAAATTAAATATTAAAAAGAAAAGGAGTTTACCTTTATAATTGAGGTATGAACCCAATAGCTTGTTTTAGCTTATCTTTTTAATTTATTTTAATTTATTTTAAATTTGGTATAATTTAAAAATTGTGTTTTGGTTAAAAAATAAAAATATACTTAAATATAAACTGTGATGTATAAAGGTTTTTGATACCTTAAGAGGTAGTTTAAGTCTACCAAGTATAAGAAAATTATATTTTTATATTGTACTAAATTTAATTATTAATTACGATTCGAGAAGGCCACCTTTTTAAAAATTTATTTTTTATAGTACTAAAATTAGTTATTTAATAAATTTCAAGATAGTGTATATATACATATTTTTTTTAAATTTAGATAATTTATAATAGTAAATTTATTTTTACTTACTATCGTACTAAATTTAATTAAATTAGATAAATAAAGTAATGAAAACTTATTGAAAATTCAGCTGTAACCTTATCTTCATCAGGGTTCATAAGGTCAATCCATCGTGTTGTTCAATGTAATCCGGTATTTACACTGAAGACACAATTGTTAACCTCATCTTCATCGGGTTCATAAGGTCAATCTCAACCTATTGTTCAATAAGTCGGGGAAAACTTATTGAAAATTCAGCTGTAACCTCATCTTCATCGGGTTTCACAAGGCTAATTCATTGAGTTGTTCAATGTAATCCGGTATTTACACTGAAAACACAATTGTTAACCTTATCTTCATCAGGGTTCATAAGGTCAATCTCAACCTAATGTTCAATAAGTCGGGGAAAACTTATTGAAAATTCAGCTGTAACCTCATCTTCATTGGGGTTCACAAGGCTAATTCATTGTGTTGTTCAATGTAATCCGGTATTTACACTTAAAACACAATTGTTAACC